ATGCTTCCTTGGCCGTGTGGAACATGGATTAGCATTATGTCATTCCTACAAGTGATCCCCCATCCAGGATTGGAAGAAGTGCTATATGAGGACTTCGAGATCAAATATAATATGTTCCTTTCCATTCCTCGTGAGCCACTGATTTCTCCGAAACAAGAGATCAAAGTGATCTTCCTCCTTTTTCCCAATAAGTCGACGGCCTTACACCATTGGGAGACTTCGAATAAACTGGAGTACATATAGGATAGACCGGTGCTAAAACCTTTTCTCAAGATATCTTCCAAACTGTTGGGGTCCTTGCTCCGGATGTTGTTCGTACGGTGTGAAAGCAGTTGGTTACGTAGTTTTAGAATTCTGCTGATCCCAAGTAGTCCATCTCCATCATTGCATATGGCAATATAGAAAGTAAAGAGGAAAAGGCATGACCAGAAGAATTGTGTGAAATAAGTGAATTTATCCAGTTGAGGCATCTTGATTGAGAATAAAGGATTCCCCCCATACAGAAAGTGACTTTTTCCTGTACGAGTAGTGAAGAACTAAACGAGAACTTTTGTTGGTTGTTGACCAACGGAAAGAAAGGGAGAAAGAAATGGGATTGTGTCAACAGGCCCCTATTCCGACGAAAAACAGCCCCTTTTCTTTTTGTTTAGCCTGTTCCTATCAGAAAAATTACGATTTCAGAGAAGAGGAAAAAAGTCCTCCGTCATAGGCGGCCGAGGGTACCTTCCTAGAGGTTCTTTTTGAATTTGAATCAGGTCTCCTCACTTATGTTTATGCTTATGATAATATATGCCGATCCCTAATCTCACAAATAGATTTCGACCCAATCTCCCATTTGTGAAGCAGATCATGAGTGTATTCCGCCTACATTTGTTAGGTTCTTTGATTCTGTAAGTTTGTCTTGTTTAGATTGCACGAGAGCGCCTTTTTTACTTTATATATAAAATATAGATTTACAGTAATAGGTAACCTTCATCAATAAACCTTGCATAAGAGATAGATCCTGCTGACTTGAACTGAGCACGAATTTCATTTGTATTTGAGCGTAAAAGCAGCTGCTTTGAAGGTTGGAAACCTACTGGTTCAGCCAAGAACCAGAAACCGAATGAAGGAAGCGAAGATCAGAGTCAAAATATGCCGTGGAGAAGAGCTTACTTATGAGCGGAAGACGAAGTCGCAGGGAAACCTGTGGCTGGATTGAATCCTTCTCAGGAAGAGCTGATGCTTGCTGGGTCTTTTTGTCTAGCAGCTATGGAAAAGCCTATAGTATAGGGCTGGAATCGCAAGAAAACCCAGTCTCTAACTGAAAATTCCCTCTCACTTCTATGTTGATCCTCATATTGCTTCATTCTAACTTGTGCCCTTGACTGTCCTTCGAAATCTGTATGACAGTCGACTGCTCCCTGAGATGACTCTCTGCCGAGGCAACATTGGAACCTTCAGGCTGGGGCATAGGTATAAGTGTTGGAGCATAGCGATAGAGGGCTTCAATTCAAATGGGGTCATTTTCATTGTGGTATGATAAGTAGTGTCGTACCACCACTCTGCTAAGGATAACCACTTATATACCACTTCTGTGGCGCGAGTGGCCTTCTGTGCTACTCATTAATAATTAATCTGGGGTTAAATAACAGAATTTGATGATGTTAGAGCCCCCTTCAATAATAGGTCCAGCTATTTTTCATTCCTCGGAACAAATTCTCAAGCTAGTGCTACTGCCTTCCTTCGTGCGCCTTCTTTGATTTCTGTGGCTTTACTGGTACGAGCCGCGATCCCAAGTCTTGTTCGCATGCTTCCGGAACTTGTTCGTCAACACCAGGTCAGCAGGTGGCTCTTTCATCAGACATGGCTATGCTCACCATATTGCAGTATAATGGGCGATATCTCCTACGCTGTCTTTGTGGATTCCCACCGAATTCCAAGTAGTCTTCTCTTTCTGTGCGGCTTTCTTTATAGGGATCCTGCCGGCATGGTACTCCGTTTCCAGCAAGTTCGTGAAGGTCCAGCAATTTTCAAGGGGATGTTGTACGTACCGATTTGACAGTACTTAGGGTCCTCAGTACGACTTCGTTTGGCCTGTGTTCCAAATTCAATGCTCAGGCAGCTCAAAAGCCTTATTCTTCAACAGGAGCTGGTCTAGTACTTCGGGGCAGTAACTCAAAGTGGTACCAGGTCAGTCCCTAACTATCTGCTTCCACTAAATACGCGGTAACGCTAACTCATGTGCTGAACACAGGGTCAGTCACGGACCTCTTAGGTTTTTTCAGAAAGAACAAAAAAATTCTCGTTAAGGTCCCATAGATAGAACCTGATACGAAGTACTGAACATAAGACCTATGTAAGGGAGTCAGTCCTACTCATAAAGGTGAAGGACCAAGCACTAGATCGTTGAAAACAAAAAGAAAGACTGACTTTTAGATAACTTATTTAGGAAGGAGCCATCGGAATATTAGGAAGGAGCCATCGGAATAGGCTTTCAAGGCAGCTGCCAAGTCAGCCAGTAAGTAAGCAGGTAATAGTCAGCCAGCAAGCTGGGCCGTTCTTGCCAGTTCGAGTACGAGACTTCGGTGTAGTAGTACTATAACGGTTTTGACACATACTAAGGACTCCTTTTGTAAAGCAACTTATTGTGCTTTTATTCCAGCCAACGAAGCTCCGTCTAATCTCTAATAGGGGCTCGGTTCGGTTCACCCATCATACCTACTAAGTAGAAGGCAGGCGAACTCGGACCAGTGCAACAAAGTTTAGACTCTCGCGATTGGACTCTATAACAGAAGAGGTTGTGCAAAAAAGAAAGGGAAAAGAAGCTTTGCAAAAGCTAAGGCCGAAGCTCTTTGGGCGATATTATAGCATAGCGCATTTCCTCATGATTAGGGTGATGTGGTTGTTCCATCGGTTTTCTTTATGGAGGGATCTATTATTCAAGATATTCTTGAAAGGCGGATTGACAAGTGCGACGAGGAGATGGAGATTCCAGAAAAGTCTACGAATAAGTAAGTGAAGGCTTGGCTTACGTGCTCAGCTCAAGCAAGAAGAAGCTATAAAGTCAAGCCTATTGAATGGTGGCAGAGGGAGTGGAGGTCTAAAAGTCAGAAGAGAACACTGTGCAAAGGGTACGCGACCACAACACGCTGTTGTCCCTTTTTTTTCTTTATTTTTCTTCGCACTAGGAGTAGCTGTAACTTAGCAATTCGATTGTACTCAGATCGAACATGGCAATGAATGTAAGTGTGCTCTCTGGGCCTTACTTATTGATGACTGATCTACATTCTCAGCTGATGACATTGAATGATTCGAGGACGCTGGGCGGCCAAGCTTGCTTGCGCTTGGGCTGTTTCGCTGTGGCTTGGGGTATAATGGTTCGGAGAGATCGACGAGCACCTCACACTGCCATGCCAACCGCAGCTTTTGAATCAATTTTGGGGTGATCTTTGACCAGCCGATGCAGCGGGAATGGGATATTGAATGAAAGTCAATCGAAGAGACAAGTGACTTCCCCTTTTTTTCGCTAAGGAAATCTGCTAACACTCTAAACGATTCCTGAGACGACTGTTCTCTATGGCTAGAGAACAGCCTACATCCGAACTCATACCTACAAGCCTATGGATACTGGCACCTATTCTATTTCCATTGGACTTTTGAAGTCTGACTTATTTCGCGGGACCAGGGCGGAAAGACGAGTTACTATTTTCACGAGCTCATTTGGACTCATAAATCAAACTCCTATTGATTGGGAAATGCTCAAAGGTTCTTGTTCAAATGCCAAATCCCTTAGATGACTCACCATCCCCTGAAATACCCAATTCCGGTACATTATGACAAGCTTAGCCCCCATGACATTGTGGAATACTGCCTTTTACCTGTACAAAGCCATAAGCAGTACTCCCCCTTAAAGGCAGCGATTCGGTTGGTTTGCTATTGATATAGATTAAAGACCGAACCTTTCTGCGAAAGCGTTACGGAAATGATCTACCTTTCGAATTTTGATCTTGACATGTCGGTGGTTTTTAACCGTAGCCTTCTTGCCCTAACCTAAGTCCAGGAACGGATCCTTTTGCCTGGAATGACTGAGGTCAAATGACACATTAGGCGGTAGCCATTCAAAAGCCCAAGAGACGATGCCCTAGTTCGATACCTGATGACTTGCCCTACTTTTTGTCTAAACCAGTTGATTGAATGTCTGAGGTAGGGCCTTCTTTGCCAAAGTAATGGGGCCCTTCCAATACAATAGGAAGGAGGACGCTGAGACAAGGAACTTCACTTCGACGCTGGGTAACACTTCCTCCATCTTTGGAATTGAATCAATAGTAGCAGAAGGAGGCAAGTAACTGATTAAGGAAAGGCATGAGTTTCCATTTTCCAAGTAAGTTATGGAAAAAAAGTGATTATTAGCTTTCACCCTTTCTCCGCTTCAAAAGGAGCCGAAGATATTTAAAGAACTTAAGACTTTTTAGACGGCCCTAAAGAAAGAAGTACAGGAGCTGAAGTCGATTCGCCAACAGAGAAGGGGGGTCGGACATGAATACGATTTGCGGACATGAAACATAATAAAGGCAGATGCCAAGAAGTGGGCAAGGAACTTCCATAGGGACTTGTAGTCTTTACTTCCTTTGGAGGCTCCGCGGGGATAATAAGGGCTTCAGTTGTTGAAGAAAATGTCCCGATGAACCTTTATTCGCACTTTATGTCGCTAACCCGTGGCGGACAGAGCTAGCAGGTGACGGTAAAGGTACCTCCACATTTCGAACCTCGGGAGAGAAGGACGTTGATCGAGCTTTTCCATGCCTAGTCCCAGTTTCGGTTAAAGACCCAGAACGGGCTACAGATCTATACTAATGAAGTTTTTATGTGAGAAAGTCAAGCCAGGAAGTCCTTCTCTCATTCGTAAGATAAGACCCGTAGATGAATTAGGAAAGAGGGCCTATGCCCGGTTAAAGTGAAAGGCTGTAGTGATAGCGACGGGGCTGACTTTCTCTTTGGTTCAGCTACTAAATAGATAA